AAAAAAAAAATTAAACAAAAAATATTTCTTTTTTCTTTTTAGAAGCAGTCCTGGTTTAAAGAGTAGCTATATATTTAGAGAGCTATTGATTTTGGATCCTTTCGTACTAAAAAACAAAACACTTATGTTTCAAAATGGTAGATAGAAACCAAGCTGTGTTACCACGCTTTTAACTCAAATCATGTACAGCTTTAATGGATGAACAAACCAACCCTTGGGAGTTACTGCACCCCAGGACGCTGCAATTCAACATCGAGGTCGCAAACACCGTCGTTAATTAACTCTCAAACGTTATAGCGCTGTTATCCCCAGGGTAACTTTTATCTGCTTTCATTATCTTTTTCATTCAAAACAATAGATCATAAAACACACCCAAAATGTCTCTTCCAGTTTTCAGAGTGAAACATGCGTCATAGTTCGTTTTCGTTACTTTTTAAAAAACTATCACCCCAACAAAACTGTCTAGCCGATAAATAAATAAAAAAAATTTCTTTTAGGCTTTCAGTAAAGCTCCATGGGGACTTCTCGTCTAACCACTTTAATGTAGCATCTTCACTACAAATTCAATTTCCTTGAGTGTTTTTTTAAAACAGAAGAACTTTCGTGACACCATTCATACCGGTCAACAATTAATTGACAATTGATTGCGCTACATTTTCACAGTCAGTGTTACCGCGGCCATTTAATTGTCATTATTAGTGAGCAAAACAAACTTTTTTAGATACAACCATTGGGCAGGTATCACCTTTTATAAAAAACAAAAAGCTATGTTTTTGGTAAACAGTCGAAGTTCTTGTTTGCCGAGTTCTTTAAAAAAACGTTTCTCTTTTTTTCTCTCTCTTAATTAGATAAACAGTAATTATTTTTATTTTTCCTGACAACACACATTTTTATTAAAGAATTCATAGGAGACCCTTAGAAGCTGTATAACCCAGAACAACTGGTAAAATAAAGAAAAAAAATAACATTTAGATTACTCATGTAAAAATTATTCCCACTGAAAAAACAGTTTATTCTGCTACTAAATATTTTTATTTTCAGAGTTTAAGGTGTTTTTTAGCCATCCAAATTTTTACAAAAAGAAAAAGCGTTAAATAAACAACTACGCACTTTTTAAAAGATAGCTGGCTCCAAGCCCACTTTTTTATTGTCTAAATTTTCTTTTGCTTTAACACTTAAAAACAAATGCCTATAACTTCTGATCTGAGCTTTTCCCTTTTAACAAAAAATCTTTTCATCTTTTGTTTGTCTTCTTTTCTTTTCTTTTGTTTTTTATAAAATGACAACTAAAAAAACAGAAAAAGAGCACTACTAAAATAATTTTCGCAGAAAACCAGCTATATCCAAGTTCGGTTAGTGTTTGGCCCCTAATCACAAATCCTCTGAGAGTTTTGCAACAACCACCAGTTCGTTCTTTTTACTGTCCATGATTAAATCACTTGGTTTCGGGCTTTTTGACTAAAAAAAATCTCTTTTAACTTACCTGTTTAAATCTGCCAAATTAATCTTTTTTACCCATTATACAAAAGGTACGTTATATAATAACTGCTTAAAAAACAATCGATTCAAGCTCTTTTCAACTCTCTTTCAACTTTCCTTCACAGTACTCTTGCTATCAGTATAAACTAACGTTTAATTTAGATCTATGAGCACCTTTAACATAACTCCAAGTTCGCTCGCCACTACTTTCGGAATCTCGTTTGATTTTTACTTAGTATTAAGATGTTTCAGTTTCAAATAAAACTCGCTTTTACGCAAAGCAACAAGTAAAGCGTCTGTCCGCCGTTTCGAAAAGTATACCGTTTAGTTTTAGCTTCTCTTAGTCGTCTTCTTTGTTTTTTTTTCTTATAACAGGCGCACTTGAGTTCCCCTTTTAGAATATTGTAAGAGCGAGACTCGAACTCACTTCTTCGGGGCATGAGCCCAACGACCTACCCGTGGTCTATCTTACAATCGTTTAAACAAAAAAGGCAACTCGTTATAAGTGTGAAACTCAGGGGGAGAAGAGTGTTTTCATTCTATAGAACTTCCGCCTTTTCAGCCTAAAAACCTTTCCTCTGAAACAAACAAATCAAAAACAAGATATAAAAATCATATAACACCTAAGATAGAAATCACAGAACCAAAAGAACTAATTAGGTTCCAACCAGCAAAAGAATCGGCAAAGTCAGAGTAACGTCGGGGGAACCCCGTTAAACCTAAAAAATGTTGGGGAAAAAACGTTAGGTTTACTCCGATAAACATTAACCAAAAATGAACTTTACCAAAAAGCTCGTTATAACAATAACCACTAATTTTCCCTATCCAATAATAATACCCCCCAAAGATAGCAAACACGGCCCCCATAGAAAGGACATAATGAAAATGTGCTACAACATAATATGTATCATGAAGAACAATATCGAGAGAACTATTGGCTAAAATCACCCCAGTGAGCCCGCCTAATGTAAATAAAAAAACAAACCCCATAGCCCAAAGCATTGGAGTGTCTAATCTTAACACCCCCCCATAAACAGTGGCTAATCAACTAAAAACTTTAATCCCCGTGGGAACAGCAATTATCATCGTTGCTGCTGTAAAATATGCTCTTGTATCAACATCCATACCAACAGTAAACATATGATGCGCCCAGACAATAAACCCAAGAAGCCCAATAGAGAGCATTGCATAAACCATTCCTAAATATCCAAAAATTTGTTTTTTTTCAACAAAAGTCGGAATAATTTGAGAAATCATCCCAAAGCCCGGTAAAATCAAAATATAAACTTCTGGGTGTCCAAAAAACCAAAATAAATGCTGAAATAAAATCGGGTCCCCCCCCCCTGAGGGCTCAAAAAAAGTTGTATTAAAATTCCGATCTGTTAAAAGCATCGTAATAGCACCGGCTAAAACAGGTAAAGATAAAAGCAATAAAAAAGCCGTAATTAAAATAGACCAAACAAACAAAGGCATTTTATTAAACGTAATACCCGGAGCCCGCATATTAAAAATTGTAGTAATAAAGTTTATTGCCCCTAAAATGGACGAAGCTCCAGCCAAATGTAGACTAAAAATCGCCATGTCAACAGAACCGCCTGAGTGTGCTTGGACACTGGCTAGCGGCGGATAAACCGTTCACCCAGTTCCTGCCCCTTGTTCCACAAAAGCAGAGCCCAGTAATAACAATAATGCGGGTGGTAACAACCAAAAACTAATATTGTTTAATCGAGGGAAGGCCATATCAGGGGCTCCAATATATAATGGCACCAACCAATTACCAAACCCTCCGATCATAACAGGCATAACTAAAAAAAAAATCATAATAAAAGCATGTGCTGTTACAATGACATTATAAAGATGATCGTCCCCCAACATCGCCCCTGGCGCAGAAAGCTCCAATCGTATGAGCATACTAAACGCAGTTCCTATTAAACCCGCCCCAACTCCAAAAACTAAATATAAAGTGCCGATATCCTTGTGGTTTGTAGAAAAAACCCAACGAGTTAAATATTTATTTATCATTAGAATTCGAATTAGATAAAACCCCCCTTATTTGCAAAAACAAAAATTGATTTGCCGGGCGAGACCCAGGCCAATATAGAAGAAAAAAACATTAAAAACTAAACTATAATGTCATATGTCCGATGCTAAAACTTAAAAAGAGCTTATATCGGGGAAGTCGTGGTGTCACATTGTGCCCCACCGTGGGGCGGGGCACTAGCGGTGGCACCTTGTGTCTCAACGTAGTGAGAAGAACTAACAGTAGAATTTTGTATCTCAAGGTGCCGCGGGGGCATAAAAGCAGCAGCTGGCATTTCCGGATATCGCGGAGGCCCAAAAGGAGCCGCTGGGATTTCAAGGTGCCGCGGGGGCATAAAAGCAGCCGGATATCGCGGAGGCCCAAAAAGAGTCGCTGGTATTTCAAGGTGCCGCGGGGGCACAATAGTAGCACATGTAATCTCAAAGTGCGCATCAGCCGTAGAAATAAACTGAGGCGGAACCAAACTGACGTTCCCAGGATATTCGTGGAGCTCTCCGTCGGGCCCCATGCGAACTACCGGACCTATTGTTGGTCTAATTTCCCGCAGATGCTCCTCCCCATATAACATCGGCCAACACTCCGGCCGCGGGGGCGGAGGTGGGACCGGTATGTGGGGAGACACCGGGGGCGGCTCCAATGCCGGCGGATTCATACAATACGCCGGCCCTAAAAAATAAATATAACCCAATAAACTGATAACACCGCATAAAACATTCACCAAAAAGGGGTATGTCCCCAAATATAATAAAATTAAACCAAGCACCCGGCCGGCCTTTTTAAGAGCAGAGCCAGCTCTAAAAACAAAATCTAACGCCGCAATGGCCCACTTTTTCTCGGAAAAAACACGCTGTGTCCAAAAATTATTTATCATTATGTTTTAGTTTTATTTTGTGTCTAAAAAACAATTGTTTTTTTATTTGGGGTAAAAGGAAAAAAATAAGAAAAAAAAATAAAAAAAAAAAACAAAAAACAGTGCACCCATATTGGTTTAAAAAAACAGATACGTCTAACTGTGGCATTTTCAGAAATAATAGGACTCGCACCTGCGTTTTTGGCTTTGAAGGCCAATGGCTTGCTTTAGCCGACATCTCTCCTCCACAAAAAAAAAATAGTCAACCAAAAATTCGAGTGCTTGGATCTCTGCTCAAGAGCAATATTATAACAAAGATATTACTGACTTGAAGGAAAGTCACCAGCAAGCCCGGTTTCTACCCAGTCTAAGAGAAAACAATTTCTTTTTTATTTCCTGCTCCCTGCTGCTGAGCCGCGATAGAACCTATTATAATAATTAATCTAATAACTTTAATTCCAAATAAACCAAGTGTTCAATCATTATCTGTTTATTTGAAAAAAAAGGTCTTGTTTTTTAGCTAGTGGCGCTGTCTCTTGAGTTAAAAAAATAGCACCTATCATAGCAACTAAAAGAATAAAACTAGCTAAAATAAATAGACAAAAACAAACTACATATAAAACTTGCCCCAAGGCCTCTATATTATGATAAGAAAGAATAAGTCAAGGAAAAGATAGGTCTCAGCTTTCTATTTGTAAAGGCCCCAAGACGAATCAACTAGAAGAAACTTCAGAAAAAAAAAAGACGCCGATAAGGAACCCAATCGGAATATAGTTTGTCATGTCGGCCTCTCTTTTAAAAAAAGCAGGAGGATAGTCCGTTAAATTTAACAACATAATAACAAACAAAAACAAAACGGCGATTGCCCCAACATAAACCAACAAAAACATTAAAGCAATAAAGTCCACTCCTAACAAAAGAAAAAAAACCGCAGAATTAATAAAAACGACAACCAATCAAAAAAGAGAAAAGACAGGATTTAATGCAGAAATAACCATTATCCCAGAACCAATTGCCCCCAAAATAAAAAAAAAAGAAAAACCCACCTTAAAACAATATCATTATTGTTTGAGAAGCAACAAAAACCCCGAAATGAGGAGCCAGGAAAAGAAAAAGAATAAAATAAAGACAAAGTCCAACCAAAAAGACTTTTTTAAAATTTAAGTGTGATTCTTTTCTTAGAGCCTTTATCGCAATTAAAAGACAAAAGTTTTTTTGAAAAAAAAGGATTTTGACAATTCTAATATAATAAACACCCCCTATTACAGAACAAAAAACTGCAAATAGAAAAACGAAATAAGACCGAGAAAGTACCCCCGACAACAAAACAACTCATTTACTTAAAAATCCTGCAAAAGGAGGGATTCCAGCAATAGAAAAAAACACAACGCCTAAAGTAGTTGCAAAAAGAGGTAAAAATCGAGACACCCCACTAAATTCTATAAGTAAATTTTTATATAAATGAAAGCCTAATATAAGAGAAAAGACACAGATAGTCATAATAACATATATAAAAAGATAAACCAAACTGGCTTGTAGGCTTTCAAAGGAGCCACTCTCGAAGCCCCATAAAATAAAGCCCATATGACCAATGCTACTATAAGCCAATAGTCGTTTAATTTTTGTTTGGTTTAAGGCCCCTAAAGCCCCAACAAATAAAGAAAAAATGACCCCAATTAATAGAGAATTTACCGGCAAACCAAGCGCAATTAAAAGAGAAAAAACTCCTATCTTCGGCACGGTGGCCAATAATAAAACAATTTTTGTTGGGGCTCCTTCATATACATCGGGGGCCCACATATGAAAAGGGGCAACAGACAATTTAAAAAACAGGGCCCCTAAAATTAAAAGATACCCGGCTGGGGGACAGACATCAGAAAAAGTTTGTTTCGAGTTAAGAATTAGATCGAGATATGCAAGATGTACATTCCCCCCAATCCCACATAATAAAGCACACCCAAATAAAAACAAACCAGAAGAAAGGGCGCCTAAAACAAAATACTTTAATCCTGCTTCTGCGCTATCCCCCGATCCGCGAGCAATTAAAACAAAAAAACAAAGAGTAGAAAGTTCGATTGCTAAATAAACCGAAAGTCAATTAGTAGAAGAAATTAAACAAAAAATACCAAAAACAATAATTAAGCTTAAAACAGGAACCTCTGTTTGTTCTTCTTTTTTTGGCCCCAATAAAACTAAGACAGCAAAAAACCCAATTAAAACAAGAACTTTCCCCCCTTCTAAATTAAAAGAATAAAGATAAAAAAAAATTAATAAAAAACAAAAAGAAAACTTTAAAAGAAAACTATGTAGGCCTAAAACAACTAAAGTCAAGAGAGAGCACCCTAAAAAAAAAAACTCGCTAATCTTTCCTTAATAATTGGTTTTCCAAAAGACCAAGGACAGGGACAAGAACTAAAAAATAAAAAAAATAAAAAAAAGAAAGAGTCTGACCAATTGTAATAAAAGGCTCTTCGACTACCTGTGCCCCAATTCAAGTTAAAAGACCGAAATCAACAAGCAAAAATCAAAAGGCGACACGCCCAAGAGGGCGAAAAGAACACCCCTTTAGTACACTTTTGTGTAAAATTGGTAGTAAAAACAAAACTAAAATGCTACAAAACATTGCAATGACCCCCCCCAACTTATTGGGTATTGAACGCAAGATTGCATAAGCAAATAAAAAATACCACTCTGGCTGAATGTGCACAGGAGTGACCAAAGAGTTCGCTTGAATAAAGTTTTCCGAGTCCCCCAACAAATTCGGTCAAAAAAAAACAAACAAACAAAAATAAATAAAAAGAAAAAAAAACCCAAAAAGATCTTTTGAAGTATAAAAAGTATGGAAAGAAACATTCTCATTAGAAGAGTTTAGCCCAGTCGGGTTATTGGACCCATCAATATGTAAATACATTAAATGAATAAGAACAAAAACAACCAAAAAAAAAGGAAGTAAAAAATGTAAACTAAAAAACCGATTTAAGGTTGCCCCAGAAACACTAAAACCCCCTCAAACCCATTGAACAATGTCTACTCCAAAGTAAGGAATAGCAGACAATAAATTGGTGATAACAGTTGCCCCTCAAAAAGACATTTGCCCCCAAGGCAAAACATAACCCATAAAAGCCGTCGCCATCGTTAATAAAAAAATTACAACCCCAACACTTCAAACATGAAATTTCAAATAACCCCCATAATACAAGCCCCGCCCAATATGAACATAAAGACAAAAAAAAAATAAAGCAGCGCCATTTGCATGTAAATATTTTAATAAAAAACCAGAGTTCACATCCCGCATAATATGGCCGATAGAAGCGAAAGCTAAATTAACATCTGGACAATAATGCATAGACAAAAAACAGCCTGTTAGAATTTGTAGCATCAAACACAGGCCCAATAAAGACCCAAAATTTCAAAAATAACTTATGTTGGAGGGAGAGGGCAAATTCACTAAGAGTCCATCGACCAGAGACAAAAGAGGGTTTTCTTTTCATAGTGGCACAAAAAAAAAATTAAAAACTAAACTAGAGTGTCAGATGTCAGACGCTAAAACTTAAAAGTAATCTTAACCCGCCTATAGACGGTGCCCCGCTCCATCCTAAAGTGGCAGGGGGCTGTCTTAATAAACTGTGGTTTAACTAGCGTAACATTGGCCGGGTATTCAGCTAAAGTTTCATCTGCTGTTACGCGGAGTTCTGGGCCCCATTTGTTGCAGGGCCTCTTTACTATACAACATTGGCCAGCACCCCAAGTCATTGGAAGAAGAAACACTCATGTCACTTGACACATCATTTGAAGATGTGCCGGGCTAAACTTTTTTGATAATTAATAATAGGGCACCCAATAATTGTTAGACTAACAATTTGCTGATACGCTCTATTCATTAATATTAAAAAAACCTCCCCAAATAAATATGACAACACCAATTAATATAACTAAAGCATAATTAAAAACTTGCCCCGACTGTAAGTCACTAAGCCTTTGAATTTGGCGGACTATAAATTGAACAAGGCCCCTGGGCCCAACCAGCTCTAAGACACCTTTGTCGACAGTTAGATTCATAATCAGATGCCCCGTTTTATAGATTTTTTTTATAAAAAAAAAATTAAAAAAAGAATTTATTTGTCAAGCAGAGCCAAAAAAGGTATAAAGAGAAAACAAAAAAAAAAATATTTTAGAAGAAAAATTAAATAAAACAAAAATAACCCCTAGTGCCCCCACAATACTTACTATAACAGGAAGCATTTTTATTTTAAAAAAAAGCATTGGCGAAAGCCCCATTTGAAAAGACCACACAATTTCTTTACATAAATAACCCCAAAAAAGACTACCTAAGGCTAAAGCCCCCAAAGGAGCTAACAAAAGGCCCTCTCCCTCTTTTAAAGAGGCAAAAACCGCCCTTTTGGAATTTGTATTAGAGAAAAAGGCATAATAAACCAAACGAATTGAATACATTGCTGTTAATAAAACAGAAAAACAACCTAGCCAATAAACAAAAATTAAATAATATTGCCCAAAAGTAATTTCTAAGATTAAGTCTTTAGAATAAAACCCGGTTAAAAAAGGAAGTCCCATTAAAGAAAAAGAGCCTATAATAAAAAAAATATAAGTCAAAGGTATGATTTGTAATAAGCCCCCCATTTTTCTTATGTCTTGTTCGTCTATCATTGCATGAATTAAAGAACCAGCACTTAAAAATAACAAAGCCTTAAAAAAAGCATGATTCATTAAGTGGAAAAGACCAATAGAAAAATGAGAAAGACCACAAGCCACAACCATATACCCCAATTGACTACAAGTGGAATAAGCAATTATTTTTTTTAAATCATTTTGAACAAGACCAATTGTTCCCGCAACAAAAACTGTTAACACCCCTATTATCGTTATAAAAACCAACATAAAAGGAACGACATCAAACAAGGGGGAGGCTCTAATTAACAAAAAAACACCTGCCGTAACCATTGTTGCCGCATGGATTAAGGCCGAAACCGGAGTTGGTATAAAATTAATCTATTAATCTCATAATAGACAGGACTTTTTCTTCTACTTTTTTTACTCCCATTCTAGCCCTCCTTTTAGTCACTCATAAACAAGGCCAACAGTTAATATAAACAAAAACCCAACCATGGCTCAAAACCCAAAAGGTCCAAGTGAATTATATAAAACACACCAAGGAAATAAAAAAGAAATTTCTAAGTCAAAAATTAAGAACAAAATACCAATTAAAAAGAACCGCACAGAAAAGGGGCGCCCCAGAAAACTAAAAGGTACAAACCCACACTCATAAGCAGACACTTTTTCTCGGTCCGGTCTTTTTTCTCCAATAAAAAACGAAATACTAGAAAAGACCCCGGCTAAGACAACTGCTATTAAAACAAAAAAAAAGAAACCCACCATATTAACCCCGTAAAGAACTAAAGGATTTTAAAACAATCGTTCCCCTAATTCGGTAATAAGCCACTAAAAGAGCCAGGCCAATAGAAGACTCTGCCGCCGCAATTGTCAAACCCATTATCATAAAAACCTGTTCTATTAAAGCGTCTATTTCTTTAGAGTTTATCAAAAACAAAAAAAAAGTTGCTAATAAAACAAGTTCAATTGAAACAATCATTATAATAAAATGTCCTCGATTTAAAACCACCCCCCAACCTCCTAATAAAAATAAAACCATGACAACAACTAAATACTTATAATACATCTCGCCAAAAGCTTAGGTGTTGAATATATTCATTTAACCCGACTCCCTCTATAACAATAGGCATAAAAGAGTGATTAGCCCCACAAATCTCAGAGCATTGCCCAAAAAAAACCCCCGGTCGTTTGATAAAAACACCAGTTTGATTTAAACGGCCAGGCACAGCGTCTACTTTTAATCCTAAAGAAGGGACCGCAAAAGAATGCAAGACATCGGCTCCCGTCACTAAAACTCTTATATGGGTTCCAATTGGAACAACAAGTTTTTGATCCACTTCAAGTAAACGGTTTTTCCCTGAAATTAAATCCGAAGACGGAACCATATAAGAATCAAAGGCCAACGTCTCGCCTTCATAATCAGAGTATTCATAGGACCAATATCATTGATGGCCAATGACTTTAATTGTTAAAGCAGGAGAAATGACTTCGTCCATTAAATACAACAATTTTAACGAGGGTAGTGCAATAAAAATCAATATAACAGCGGGGATTATTGTTCAAACAATTTCTAAAAAAGTACCATCAACTAAATTACGATCATAAGATTTGTTTCAAAAAGCTTCCACAATAAGCCATAAAACAACAGTGACAATAATGATTAATAAAAACATTACTTGATCATGAAAAAAAACAATTTCTTCTACTACCGGGTCGGCCACATCCTGAAACCCCAACACCCAAGCCTCTGGCTCATCTCTAAAACACCCTAAGAACCCCACAAATAAATTGAAAGATATAAAAACAACCAAACAACATCGACAAAATGCCAATATCAACTTGCCGCTTCAAAACCCAGATGTTGGCTGCGGGTAAACTGATTGGAGAGTAACCGAAGAAAACAAACAAACAAAAAAGTTGTTCCAATTATCACGTGTAACCCATGAAACCCTGTTGCAACAAAAAAAGTGGAGCCATAAACAGAGTCAGAAAGAGCAAAGGGAGCTTCATAATATTCAAGGGCCTGTAAACCTGTAAACACCACGCCCAAGAAAATAGTCAAAGACAAACCTGCAACCGCTTCTTTCTTATTCCCACTTATTATAGCATGATGGGCCCACGTTACCGATGCCCCAGAGCTCAATAAAACGGCCGTGTTTAACAATGGAACAGAAAAAGGATTTAGCGCGCGAACACCTTGCGGCGGTCACACAACCCCAAGTTCAATAGCCGGAGCCAAACTACTATGAAAAAAAGCTCAAAAAAAAGAAAAAAAAAACAAAACCTCTGAAAGAATAAACAAAAGCATGCCATACTTCAGGCCTTGCTTTACAACTAAAGAATGGTGCCCCTGAAAAGTCGCTTCTCGTATAATGTCTTGTCATCAAACAAACATCACCCCAAGTACAATCAGCGCCCCTAAACCCAAAAAAAAAGTCAAACCATAATGAAAAAAAACAACTGCCCCCACCGTCAAGAAGAAGGCCCCGGCAGCCCCAATAAAAGGTCAAGGAGAAAACTCCACAAGATGATAGTCATAACTAGGCATCTATGTTTTTAGTGATTATAAAATAGTTATGCATCAAACTATCTTTTTAAAAGAAAAATCCTTTTGCACCCGAAGAGCCAGTTCCCTCACCCTTACTATGTTACGACTTACTCTGCTTTGAACACCTTAGCAGAGGCGACGGGCAATTTGTACTAACATTGCCTTTAATTCATTGAAACGCTCTACTTTTCAATTACTATTAAATTCAACTTGAGGTTCTTTTTTCAAAGACCCATCCGAACTTTTATTTTAATTTGAATAAAAAAATGTAGCGCATTTAACCCCTAAACATAAAGGCAATAAGACCTGACTTCAACCTTTGTAGGGTTAAACCGATTTGTCTCAAACATAAATTGACGACGGCCATGCAACACCTGTAAAAGCTCCAGTTTAGGTAAGGTAACTCGCGGACTATCGAATTAAGCAACACGCTCCTCTAATTAACAATGAACAGCCAAGTTTTTTGAATTTTAGTCTTGCGACCGTACTACTCAAGCGATTTCTGTTTACTGCATAGACTACCAGGGTATCTAATCCTGTTTATTACCATAGCCTTCGTGTCTAAGAAAAAAATAAATCGTCTTCACATTAAAAATTCTTTTTTTTCTTTTAACATTTAACCATTACTAAAAAAATTCTATTTACTTAAAATTATTTCCTTACACACACTTTTTGCTTAAAAAAAAAACAAACCTTTAAGTTTCACCGCGTCTGCTGGCACTTAATTTGACAGGTTCCTTCGTTCTGCCCATGTCCCACTTTCGTATATTGCACAAAATTCTTTACTGCTGCTAAGTTTTCCCTTGTCTCAGTGAAAATGTGGTTAAACCATGCGTCTTCGGAAAAAAAGAAAAAAACGTCTCTTTTCCTAATACAAAAAAGAAAAAAAAAGTCTTTTTTATTTCCTCCTCACCTGTTCGCCTCCACTAGCATGTATGACCCAGACCAAATACTTTCTTCTCCCCAAAACCAAAGGATACACCATTAATACAAAATAGCAAACACGGCCCGCAAACCAAAGGGCTATCCAATCGGGCTAAACACAAGACAATTTCTTATTAAATCAAGAATAAAAAAAGGAACAACTCCTCCAAAAAAAATAATTACAAGAAAAGGAAACATGACAAAAGCTTCTTGTCGACTTAAATCTCTATTAAAAAGAAGATAATTAGAACCCCCTCCAAAGGAAAGACGAGTAAACAAACTAAGAGAATAAACAACAGAAAAAATAACTCCTAAAACAACAAAAACGCCAACCCCAAAATGGTATTTAAAAGCTGCTAACAAAGAAAAAAACTCTCCAACAAAATTACTACTCAGCGGGAACCCCATGTTTGTTAAAGACAAAATTAACATTGAAATAGCAAAAACCGGCATCGTTAAAGCTAAACCACGATAATATTTAATTAAACGAGTATGATGGCGATCATATAAATACGTAATACCAATAAAAAGAGCGGAACTAACAAAACCATGGGCCAACATTAAAAAAACAGCCCCAACAAGCCCTTCTATAATATGTGTAAAGACCCCTAAAGGAACTAACCCCATATGTGCCACCGAAGAATAGGCAACTAATCGTTTAAAGTCAACCTGACGACATGTCATTAAACCCCCATAAACAACAGCCAAAACAGAAAAAAAAACAATAACAGGAGATCAATATAAAGAGGCCGCAGGGAAAAGAGGCCAAGAAAATCGTAAAAACCCATACCCCCCCAGCTTTAATAAAATCCCAGCTAAAATAACTGAGCCCGCGACAGGAGCCTCAACATGTGCTTGTGGGAGCCAAATATGAAACGGTATTAAGGGAATTTTAACTGCAAAACTAAGAAAAACGCCAATTAAGGCCCATTTCTGAACATTTGGAGACAACTTAAGATTAAGCAAAAGAAAATAATCTGTTGCCCCTATTGTTCGATACAAATAAAGGATTGTAAAAAAAAAAAACACGGACCCAGCAAAAGTAAACAAAAAAAAATAAAAAGAAGCGCGAACCTTTTCTTCTCGGGACCCCCAAATTCCAATTAAAAAAAACATTGGGATTAAAATCCCCTCAAAAAAAATATAAAACAAAAGAAGATCAAACACCAAAAACACACCGACTAAAAACACTTCTAAAAAAAATAAACATAAAAGAAATTCTTTAAATAAAAACCGAATCGATTTTTGACTGATTAAAACACAAATCGGAATTAAAAAAGTTGTTAAAAGCAAAAAAAACAAAGAAACACCATCCAAGGCCAAGATAATAGGGCCCCAGTCCAAGATAAAAAGCATTTCTCATTCTATTTGATGAATAAATTGAAAATGTCCTTCTCAGTCAAATCCGCCCCATAAAACTAAAGAGCTAAAAAAAATAGCCAGAGATCACTCTAAGGCCCGTGTTTTTAACACACTCCTTTTTTCTCTTGAAGCCCCCATCACACTTATGATCCCAACAAAAAGAACTAGCCAGAAAAGACCCATTAATGTAAAATCAGTGTATCTGCTAAATAAATAGTTGTTAATAAACAAAAAACATAAGCCTGAATCACTGCAACCGCCACTTCTAATAGTGTTATAAAGACCATTATTAACAAGGGCAAACCCCCCGCCGGCCCACTTGCAATTAACATATTAAACCCAAACCCAGCTAAAATAGCAAATAATAGATGCCCAGCCGATAAGTTAGCCGCCAAACGAACTCCCAACGAAATGGCCCGGGAAACATAACTAACTGTTTCAATTAAAACTAATAAAGGGGCCAGCCCAAGGGGGGCTCCGCTTGGCATAAAAACACTAAAAAAATCTCACTTAAACCTCCAAAAACCAGCAAGAGTGACGCCTATGATTATTGAAAAAGATAAACCCAATGTAACTATAATATGAACGGTTGGAGTAAAAACATATGGACATAAACCCAACACATTCAAACAAACCACAAAGAAAAAAAGAGAGAGAACAAAAGAGAAATATTTAACCCCCCCCCCCCCCAAGTTGTCTTCTATAACACGATAAAAATGACTATATGTTAATTCTAAAATAGATTGCCATCTTTTTGGGATGAGATCCACCCCATTTAAAAACAATAAAACAATAATACTTGTAAGACCCATCATTGTTGCAGAGTTCGTCAAACCAAATAATCACACAATATTAAATTGATCAAAATAAGCACCACTCATTAGTGTTTTAAAACAACCTCCAAACAAAACCAGGGTCGGACCAGTGGCGTGTTAAATCGGAGGAGAACCATTAAACCCGAATAAAATACTGGCAACAAAAAGAACAACCCCCAAACTTAAAGGTAAATATCCCTTTCATAATAGGGCCATCAATTGGTCATATCGAATCCGAGGGAAAGAGGCCCGTGCCCATAAAAAAAATAAAACAATAAAAACGGTTTTAAAACCAAAGGGCAAAAGCAACCATCCCCCAAAAAATAGAAGAACAGTTAAACAACTCATAAATATAATATGAGCATATTCGGCAAGAAAAAATAGAGCAAAAGACATAGAGGCGTACTCTACGTTATACCCCGACACTAGCTCCGACTCTCCTTCTGTTAAATCAAAGGGGGCACGGTTTGTTTCTGCTAAAATAGAAACGAGAAACATTATAACAATAGGAAAAAAGGGAAAAACAAACCAAATGGCTTTTTGTGTTAATACAATTTCATTTAAAGACAAAGAGCCAACACATAAAAGAACAGAAATAATAATTAAACCAATAGAAACTTCATAACTAATCATTTGCGCAGCAGCTCGGACCGCACCTAAAAAAGCATATTTAGAACGACTGCCCCAGCCCGACATTAAAATAGCATAAACACTTACAGAAGAAATCGCCATGATTCACAAAAGACCAATTTTAAAATCACTTATTCCAACCCCCTTATTATAGGGGATAATCCCCCAAACAATAAAAGCCAAAATAAAAGAAAGAACTGGGGCTAAAAGATAAACAAGCCCACTCACTCGATGGGGAACAACCATTTCTTTAAGAAATAACTTAATCCCATCCGCAAAAGGCTGAAGCAACCCCCCCCCAACCACATTAGGTCCTTTTCTTGCTTGCATATACCCTAAAACCTTTCGTTCTGCTAAAGTTAAATATGCCACAGCAATAAGTAAAGGAACAATAACAACAAAAGCTTTTATAATATAAAAAAAGTAGGCCACATAAAGTCTCTTGGGCATCCATAAAATTTTTTTGATAGCCCACTGGTCAACGATTGTCTTTCCAGTGCATAGTGGGGTTTGTAATTAATTTTTTAATTAAAAGGCCCAACTAACCTTCCATTGCATCCGGTAATCAAGTGTGTAACCCCAATTGCGCCGATTTACCAACAACTCCTAAGAATAAGAATAAACAAATAAAAAAAATTTGATCAGAACAACCAAAGGCTAAATTAAAAACAGAAGAAAAATCTAAGGTCCCAAAAACATTTCAAATAAGAAACATTGCTAAAAGCAACCCAATATCCCCGACTCGATTTACTAACATTGCTTTAATCGCAGCTCTGTTTGCTTCTAGTCTTGTTAATCAAAAATTAATTAATAAATAAGAACAAAGGCCTACCCCCTCCCAGCCAATAAATAACTGAAGGAAATTATCACTTGTTACTAAAACAATCATTAAAAAAGTAAACAAAGAAAGATAAGACATAAATCGTGGGACATGGGGGTCTCCTCGCATGTAAGCAATAGAAAAAATATGAACCAAAGTAGAAACAATAAAAACAACAAACAACATAATAGCAACTAAACAATCAAATTGTAAACCAAAAAAAACAAGGAAAGAGCCTGAGTCAAATCACTTTCACAACTTAATATATGTTATTGTTGAGTTAAATAAAATTTCTGCCCCAATCAAAACAGAATAAGAAAGACTTAGAATTAAACAACAGGAAGTTAAAACACCAGCACCCTTTTCCCCTATCTTTCTTCCAAAACAACCAACTAAAACCGCTCCAATTAAAGGGAAAAACAAAACTAAAAGATACAC